ATGATTGGTATTGGTATCTAAGCTAGGTAAATTTTTGATACTGGTGTAAATTCAGATCTTCTCGATTCAATCGATTCAACTAGGATCATAATTTTCAATTTTCTACGTGAATAAAGATAAAGAAAAGGAAGTTTTCCAATCATTCACTCAAATCCATTGTCGAACCGAATCCCACTGAGTGGAATATGGAGGTACTTATGGCAGAACGGGCCAATCTAGTCTTTCACAATAACGTGATAGGTGGAACTGCCATTAAACGACTTATTAGCAGATTAATAGATCATTTCGGAATGGCATATACATCACACATCCTGGATCAAGTAAAGACTCTAGGGTTCCGGCAAGCTACTGCTACATCTATTTCATTAGGAATTGATGATCTTTTAACAATACCTTCTAAAGGATGGCTAGTCCAAGATGCTGAACAACAAAGTTTGATTTTGGAAAAACATAATCATTATGGGAATGTACATGCGGTAGAAAAATTACGCCAATCCATTGAAATATGGTATGCTACAAGCGAATATTTGCGACAAGAAATGAATACTAATTTTAGGATGACTGACCCCTTTAATCCAGTCCATATAATGTCGTTTTCAGGAGCTAGAGGAAATGCATCTCAAGTGCACCAATTAGTCGGAATGAGAGGATTAATGTCAGATCCACAAGGACAAATGATTGATTTACCCATTCAAAGCAATTTGCGTGAAGGACTGTCTTTGACAGAATATATTATTTCTTGCTACGGAGCCCGTAAGGGAGTTGTAGATACTGCTGTACGAACATCAGATGCTGGATATCTTACACGTAGACTTGTTGAGGTGGTTCAACACATTGTTGTACGTCGAACAGATTGCGGTACCATTCGAGGTATTTCTGTGAATACCCGGAATGGAATGATGCCAGAAAGACTTTTGATACAAACATTAATTGGTCGTGTATTAGCAGACGATATATATATAGGTTCACGATGCATTGTCGTTAGAAATCAAGATATTGGAATTGGACTTATCAATCGATTGATAACTTTTCAAACACAAGCAATATTTATTCGAACCCCCTTTACCTGTAGGAATACGTCTTGGATCTGCCGATTGTGTTATGGTCGGAGTCCTATTCATGGGGACCTGGTAGAATTGGGAGAAGCTGTAGGTATTATTGCTGGTCAATCTATTGGAGAACCGGGCACTCAACTAACATTAAGAACTTTTCATACTGGTGGAGTATTCACAGGGGGTACTGCAGAATATGTTCGAGCCCCCTCGAATGGAAAAATAAAATTTAATGAGGATTTAGTTCACCCTACGCGTACACGTCATGGATATCCCGCTTTTCTATGTAATATAGATTTATATGTAACTATTGAAAGTGACGATATTATACATAACGTGATTATTCCACCCAAAAGTTTTCTATTAGTTCAAAATGATCAGTATGTAAAATCGGAACAAGTGATTGCTGAGATCCGCGCGGGAACATATACTTTTAATTTGAAAGAAAGGGTTCGAAAACATATTTATTCTGATTTAGAAGGGGAAATGCATTGGAGTACCCATGTGTACCATGCATCAGAATTTATGTATAGTAATGTACATATCTTACCAAAAACAAGTCATTTATGGATATTATCAGGAAAGTCATGCAGGTATGATGCAATCGATTTTTTACTTCGCAGGGATCAAGATCAAATTAACATTCATTCTCTTTCTACCGGAAAAAGAAATATTTCTAACCTTTTAGTAAGTAATGATCAAGTAAAACATAAATTATTAAGTTTCAACACTTTTGGTACAAAAGAAAGTAGGATTACCGATTATTCAATATTTAATCAAATCATGGATCATTGTCATTTTATGTATCCTGCTATTTTTCACGATACTTCAGATTTATTGGCAAAAAGGCGAAGAAATAGATTCATTATTCCATTTCCATTACAATCGATTCAAGAACGAAAGAACGAACTAATGTCCCCGTCCGGTGTCTCGATTGAAATACCTATCAATGGTATTTTTCATAGAAATAGTATTTTTGCTTATTTCGATGATCCTCAATACAGAAGACAGAGTTCGGGAATTACTAAATATAGAACTATAGGAATTCATTCCATTTTTCAAAAAGAAGATTTAATTGAGTATCGAGGAATCAAAGAATTAAAGCCAAAATGCCAAATCAAAGTAGATCGATTTTTTTTTATTCCCGAAGAAGTGCATATTTTACCCGAATCTTCCTCCATAATGGTACGGAATAATAGTATCATTGGAATAGACACACCAATCACTTTAAATATAAGAAGTAGAGTAGGCGGATTGGTCCGATTGGAAAAGAAAAAAAAAAAGATTGAATTAAAAATATTTTCTGGAGATATCCATTTTCCCGGAGAGATGGATAAGATATCCCGACATAGTGCCATCTTGATACCACCCCGAACGGTAAAAAAAAAAAATCGGAAGCAATCAAAAAAAATGAAAAATTGGATCTATGTCCAATGGATCGCAACTACCAAGAAAAAGTATTTTGTTTTGGTTCGGCCTGTCATTCTATATGAAATACCGGACAGTATCAATTTTGTAAAACTTTTTCCTCAAGATCTGTTCCAGGAAAGGGATAATCTGGAACTTAAAGTTCTCAATTATATTCTTTATGGAAATGGAAAATCCATTCGGGGAATTTCCGACACAAGGATTCAATTAGTTCGGACTTGTTTAGTCTTGAATTGGGATCAAGACAAAAAAAGTTCGTCTATTGAAGAGGCCCTCGCTTCCTTTGTTGAAGTAAGTACAAATGGTTTGATTGAGTATTTCCTAAGAATTGACTTAGTGAAATCTCATACTTCGTATATAAGAAAAAGGAAGGACCCATCCGGCTCAGGATTGATCTCGGATAATGAATCGGATCGGATCAATATAAATCCATTTTATTCTATTCATTCCAAGGCAAAAATTCAACAATCACTTAGTCAAAATCATGGAACTATTCGTATGTTGTTGAATAGAAATAAGGAGTGCCGATCTTTGATAATTTTGTCATCATCTAATTGTTTTCAAACGAGACCATTCAACAACGTAAAATATCACAATGAGATAAAAAAAGGAATTAATAAATTTAAAAAAGATCCTATAATTCCAATTCAGAATTCGTTAGGCCCTTTAGGAATAGCCCTTCCAATTTCAAATTTTTATTCATTTTACCGTTTAATAACTCATAATCAGATCTCAATAACTAAAAATTTAAAAAATTTGCAACTTGACAAATTAAAGGAAACTTTTCAAGTAATTAAATATTATTTAATGGACGAAAACGAAAAAATTTATAAACCCGATCTATACAATAACATCGTTTTAAACCCATTCCATTTGAATTGGTATTTTCTCAATCATAATTATTGTGAAAAAACGTTTACAATAATTAGTCTTGGGCAATTTATTTGTGAAAATATATGTATAGCTCAAACGAAAAATGGACCACACCTAAAACTAAAATCGGGTCAAGTTCTAACTGTTCAAATGGATTCTGTAATAATCAGATCGGCTAACCCTTATTTGGCGACTCCTGGAGCAACTATTCATGGCCATTATGGAGAAATCCTTTATGAAGGAGATATTTTGGTTACATTTATATATGAAAAATCGAGATCCGGTGATATAACACAAGGTCTTCCAAAAGTGGAACAGATATTAGAAGTACGTTCGATTGATTCAATATCGATGAACCTAGAAAAGAGAGTTGATGCTTGGAACGAGTGTATAACAAGAATTCTCGGCATTCCTTGGGGATTCTTGATTGGTGCTGAGCTAACTATAGCGCAAAGTCGTATTTCTTTGGTTAATAAAATACAAAAGGTTTATCGATCCCAGGGAGTACACATCCATAATAGACATATAGAAATTATTGTGCGTCAAATAACATCAAAAGTCTTGGTTTCAGAAGATGGAATGTCTAATGTATTTTCACCTGGCGAACTAATTGGATTATTGCGGGCCGAACGAACAGGGCGCGCCTTGGAAGAAGCTATTTGTTACCGAGCTCTATTATTGGGAATAACAAAAACATCTCTGAATACTCAAAGTTTCATATCCGAAGCGAGTTTTCAAGAAACTGCCAGAGTTTTAGCAAAAGCCGCTCTTCGGGGTCGTATTGATTGGTTGAAAGGTCTGAAAGAGAATGTTGTTTTAGGGGGACTGATACCCGTTGGTACCGGATTCAAAAGAATAATGCACCGTTCACGGTCAAGGCAAGATAACAAGATTACCTTGGAAAAAAAAAAGAATTTTTTTGAGGTAGAAATTCGAAATATTTTGTTCCATCACAGAAAATTATTTGATTTTTTCATTTCAAAGAATTTATGTGATACATCAGAAATCTAGTATTTAATGATTCCTAAAAGCGGATTAGATTCATCTCCTTAAATGCAGTCATTCGATTTGGTAATTTGGTAATAAAGTATAATAAATAATAATAAATAGAAGACAAATAAATGGCCTGATTATGTATTAACGGCCAATCTTCGATAAAAGAGAAGGTTCCATCGGAACAATTTTTTATTTCTATTTCAGAATACCAGGTCTCTTTTTTTTTTCAATTTTTTTTTAAAGTGTGGGGATAAATGACAAAAAGATATTGGAACATAACTTTTGAAGAGATGATGGAAGCAGGAGTTCATTTTGGCCATGGTACGAGGAAATGGAATCCTCGAATGGCACCTTATATATCCGCAAAGCGTAAGGGTATTCATATTATAAATCTTACTCGAACTGCTCGTTTTTTATCAGAAGCTTGTGATTTGGTTTTTGATGCTGCAAGCAGAGGAAAACAATTCTTAATTGTTGGTACAAAAAAAAAAGCAGCCGATTTAGTAAAAGGGGCTGCACTAAGAGCTCGATGTCATTATGTTAATAAAAAATGGCTCGGCGGTATGTTAACGAATTGGCATACTACAGAAACGAGACTTCGTAAGTTCAGGGACTTGAGAACGGAGCAAAGGACAGGTAAACTCAACAGTCTTCCAAAAAGAGATGCCGCTATGTTGAAGAGACAATTATCTCACTTGGAAACATATCTGGGCGGGATTAAATATATGTCGAGGTTACCCGATATTGTAATAATAGTTGATCAGCAAGAAGAATATAAGGCTCTTCGAGAATGTATGACTTTGGGAATTCCAACGATTTGTTTAATCGATACAAATTGTGACCCGGATCTCGCAGATATTTCGATTCCAGCTAATGATGATGCTATAGCTTCAATCCGACTAATTCTTAACAAATTAGTATTTGCAATTTGTGAGGGGCATTCTAGCTATATACGAGATTATTGATTAATAATAAGATAAAGAAATTGTTTGATTTGGTTGGGGGGATTCATAGATTTTTGGAATCGTTTATTATACAATTAGAAAATTGTGTAAAAAGATAAACAAAACAAACAGAAATATTATGTGATTAGAGTAGGTATTCAAAATCGAAAATGAAAGTAGATTAAGTAAAAAAGGAAATGGTTGAATCAAAATAATTCCCTTTCAAGTTATATTTTTTTCTTTTAGAGGGCCGGGCAATATGAATGTTCTATTATGTTCCATCAACACATTAAACGGATTGTACGATATATCGGCTGTGGAAGTCGGTCAACATCTCTATTGGCAAATAGGAGATTTCCAAGTGCATGCCCAAGTACTTATTACCTCTTGGGTTGTAATGGCTATCTTATTGGTTTCTACCATTCTAGTTGTTCGAAATCCGCAAACTATCCCCACTTCCGGTCAGAATTTCTTTGAATATGTCCTCGAATTCATTCGAGACGTGAGCAAAACTCAGATTGGAGAAGAATATGGTCCGTGGGTTCCATTTATTGGAACTCTGTTTCTATTTATTTTTGTTTCGAATTGGTCAGGGGCTCTTTTGCCTTGGAAAATTATAAAGTTACCTCATGGAGAGTTAGCAGCACCCACAAATGATATAAATACTACTGTTGCACTAGCTTTACTTACGTCAGTAGCATATTTCTACGCGGGTATTTCAAAAAAAGGATTGGCTTATTTTGGTAAATACATCCAACCAACTCCAATCCTTTTACCGATTAACATCTTAGAAGATTTCACAAAACCCTTATCACTTAGTTTTCGACTTTTCGGAAATATATTAGCTGATGAATTAGTAGTTGTTGTTCTTGTTTCGTTAGTACCTTTAGTAGTTCCTATACCTGTTATGTTCCTGGGATTATTTACAAGCGGTATTCAAGCTCTTATTTTTGCTACTTTAGCTGCGGCTTATATAGGTGAATCCATGGAAGGTCATCATTGAATAGTTATCAAAATAGTCTTTTTTTTAGTTTAGCCCGCCACAAAGTATGTGCGGCTCACTCACGATAATCTACTTAGGGAACATATCCAAAAAAAGAAAGATGCAATAAGAATAAAGTTAAAATAAAATAAGTATACGATTTAGTGTAATAAAATAATAATAAAATCTAAAAAATTACCAGGGAATTGTAGGAAAAATAGGAAAGAAATCTATCTAAAAGATCTTTTTCCTATTTTTCCTAAAAATACTCTTTGTCTTTGTTTGACCAATTTGTATTTTACTCCAACGAAGATTCTTTTTTTTCATTCAATTCGAACATATTAAATAGTTTTATTCGGTTATTTAATATTATTATTAGATTCGAAAAAATATTCATTCTTAGAGTATTAGATTTGAATATATTAGTATAATCTAAATAAGACAACTCTTTCTTTTTTGGGGGGTTTCAAAGAATGATTCTCGAATACGATTGAATCTAAGACACAACCAATTGGTTTACGGTATGGAAGAAACACATGTATATGTCATATTAGATATTCACTAGTTATATATGACTATAGATCTAAATTTGTCCTGGTACTACTCTCAATTTATATGCGGATGCGAAAAAGGAAGCTCTTCTGTTTCATCTGTTGTAATTGTGAATTGAATATGGAATGACTAAAAAAATTAAATCAAGAAAAAGAAAGAGTGGATTTAAGATAAGAACAAAATTTGTATGTATTCACAAAAAACGACATGGGTAGAAACAAAAAAAATATCGAAGTAATTCGGATAGTTCAATAAAGATTATTATTTAAGTTTGAAATTTTGAATTAAACTTCGACTAGAAAAAGATAAATATTAAGAATAAAATAATTAAGTCATAATTTCTTGGTTGATTATATCATTAACTATTTCTTTTCTTTATTTTATTTGGGATAGGAGGAACTTCTCATGAATCCACTGATTTCTGCCGCTTCTGTTATTGCTGCTGGGTTGGCCGTTGGGCTTGCTTCTATTGGACCTGGAGTTGGTCAAGGCACAGCTGCAGGACAAGCTGTAGAAGGGATTGCGCGACAACCGGAAGCAGAGGGAAAAATCCGGGGTACTTTATTACTTAGTCTGGCTTTTATGGAAGCTTTAACTATTTATGGGCTGGTTGTAGCATTAGCTCTTTTATTTGCGAACCCTTTTGTTTAATCTTAAACAAAACAAGAACACA